TCAACACACTTCCACTGTAGTGTTCGAGTGGATACTGCTACTTCTTCTCGAACCATACTAATATTATTGTTTGATCAGATCATTGAATCATTTATTTCTATTGCAATCCATTCAATTTTTATTTCTACACACGTCTTTTTTTAGGAGGCCTACATCCATTATGTGGCATAGGGGTTACGTCACGTACGAAACTTAATAGTATACCACTTCTACGAATGGCTCGTAATGCTGCATCTCTTCCGAGACCAGGGCCTTTTATCATGACTTCTGCTCGTTGCAGACCCTGATCCACTGCCGTACGAATAGCATTTCCTGCTGCGGTTTGAGCAGCAAATGGTGTTCCTCTTCTTGTGCCTCTGAATCCACAAGTACCAGCGGAGGACCAAGAAACCACCCGACCTATTACATCTGTAACAGTCACAATGGTATTGTTGAAACTCGCTTGAACATGAATAACTCCTTTTTGTATTCTACGTCCATTCTTACGTGAACCAATTCTTGGTATAGCTTTTGTCATATTTTATCATCTCATAAATATGAGTCAGAGATATACGGATATATCCATTTCATGTCAAAACAGATCCTTTATTTGTACATCGGACCGTTTAGAAAGTCCCTTGTTAGAAAGATTACCCCTGTCTCTGTTTATGTTTCGGATTGGAACAAATTACTATAATTCGTCCCCGCCTACGGATCAGTCGACATTTTTCACAAATTTTACGAATGGAAGCCCTTATTTTCATATTTGTTATTCCTTAATTCCAAATATACTCCTTGGAAGAAAATAAGTCTCTTGAAATTTTGAACCTCGAATTGTATTCCCATGAAAGGAATGTTTAAATTCAAATAAAAAGCCGCCTAATCATTCGACTCTTTGTTGCGAAGTCTATAAATTATACGTCCCCTAGTTGAATCATAACGACTTACTTCGATTTTGACTCTATCTCCTGGTAGTATCCGGATAAAACTCCGTCGGATCCTCCCCGAAACATAACCTAGAATCAGATCTTCATTGTCTAAACGAACTCGGAACATACCATTGGGAAGTGATTCAGTAATTAAACCTTCGTGAATCAATTTTTGTTCTTTCATTCCAGGTAACCCCCTTGAAGTATCAACTAATGGAGGAGGAGTAATAGTAGACAATTCGTCTTTCCTCTCTTTTTCCCAAATAGCAAGTTACGGATCAAATTCGGATACCAGAAGGATCACCAGATATAATACAAAATTTCTCCCCCAATTCTTTCTAGTCGAGCTTCTCGATCTGTCATTATACCTCGAGAAGTAGAAAGAATTACGACCCCCATTCCACCTAAAATCCTAGGAATTCGTTGATGGTTGGAATAGATTCGTAGACCGGGACGACTGATACGCTTTAAAATATTTCTATATGTTCCTTTCCTATTCCTTCTATGTCGCAGGGTTGAAACCAAAAAATATTTGTTGTTTTCCCTATGTTTCCTAACATTTTCAATAAACCCTTCTTGTAGAAGTATTTTAACAATGTTTTCGGCGATATTAGTAGATGCTATTCGAACCGTTCCTTTTTTATCCATGTTAGCATTTCTTATAGAAGTTATTATATCGGCAATAGTGTCCCTACCCATGACGAACTAAAATTATGGGTGCCTTCCAGTTTTGATATAATCAACATGTTCCTTTTTTTTTTTCATTTTTTCTTATTTATTTATGAATTATTAAAGGTATATGCGTGAGACACAATCTACTAACGTGATCTATTTCAGAGACCTGACTATACTCTATCACGGTCTCATCTACTAGTATTTATAAGACTTCAGGAGCTAATGAGACTATTTTAGTGAAATTCAACTGTCTCAATTCCCGCGCGATCGCTCCAAAAACTCGAGTTCCTTTTGGATTTCCTTCTTGATCAATGACAACTGCTGCATTGTCATCATATCGTATTATCATACCGTTGTCGCGTTTGAGTTCTTTACATGTACGTACAATTACAGCTCTGATCACTTCTGATCTTTCGAGAGGCATATTGGGCACTGCTTCTTTGATTACAGCAACAATAACGTCACCAATATGAGCATATCGTTGATTACTAGCTCCTATGATTCGAATACACATCAATTCTCGAGCCCCGCTGTTGTCCGCTACATTCAAATGGGTCTGAGGTTGAATCATATCATTTTTTTTTGAATCTGCTCTTTCAATGCAAAAGGCAAAGGAAAAAGAGAGAAATATTGTCTGCCCAGAAATCCAAAAATCTGCGATTGTATTTTTCATCACAAATACCCTTCACATACCTATCACGCGATAATGAATTGAGTTCGTATAGGCATTTTGCACGCAGCTATTTCAATAGCTGCTCTGGCTACAGTTTCTGATACTCCGCCCATTTCATAAAGTATTCGACCGGGTTTAACGACAGATACCCAATATTCGGGAGATCCTTTCCCCGAACCCATACGTGTTTCGGTAGGTCTTACTGTAACGGGTTTGTCGGGAAATATACGTACCCATATTTTTCCACCACGGCGTGCATATCGTGTCATTGCTCGTCGTCCTGCTTCTATTTGTCTAGATGTGATCCAAGCGGGTTCAAGTGCCTGAAGAGCGTATCTGCCGAAACAAATATGATTGCCTCGATAAGATATTCCCTTCATTCTTCCTCTATGTTGTTTACGGAATCTGGTTCTTTTGGGGTTATAGTTGATGGTTGTTTCTCAATCCCATCTCTACTGCAGAACCGGACATGAGAGTTTCTTCTCATCCAGCTCCTCGCGAATGAAATGATTCAATAATATTACGTATATGTATTTATTGAATGAATAATACACTGAATCATGGAATTTATTGATATTTAATCTGTCACACGGGAAGCCGTATAGTATATAGTATATACGGCTAGACGGATATTTCTATTTTATTTATATGGGATAATGCCTTTCTTTTGAAAATGAATCCTTGACCTTTACCGAATCTGTCAAAATACTGCAATCCAATAATGGTTTCGCGGGCGAATATTGACTCTTTCCATATTTGCTTCATTCGTAGGGTGAACCCATGACCTATCAGAAGAAATTAATTGGTTCCTGGTTGATTCCGCCATCCCACCCAATGAATCATTAGGATTCGTTTTCAATAGAATCTTCCGCAGTCACAGGTTTCGTCGTTCCCATAGCTTTTCCATTAATGGCTAGGCCTGAACTATGCAATGGAGCTCCTAATTAAATTCGTTCCCGAGCCAATCTCCTCAGTCTCTATTGACTCGGGGCTCTTTATTATTTGTATTTTTCTTATGAACCGTATTCATCTAATTATGGACGAATCAGTATTGATGCTTTATCACACTGCCTTTTATGATATGATGTGATTGATAGACCATACATATTGGAATCATATATCATGGAGATTCTCCTTCTCTCTTTCTCTCGCCCTTCCAGTTACCCACATCCCTCTATTTTTCTTTCCAACCTATAAATGGATTTTTCCTTTATGGAAAAAAAAAAAGATTTCAGTTGCTACAACTATATGATCGATACATCATATGGCGACTGCTTCCTTGGATCTCGATAATACAAAGCAATGAGTTGGTTACTAGTTCTTATAGTTATTAGTTAGGGGCTGGTCTGTTTTTTGAATCCCAACTTTAAATAAAAAACCAACGAGTCACACACTAAGCATAGCAGTTCCACCAAAAGGTCAATCGAATTTTTATTCAACCTTATAGAATTAGAATTGCTCATTTTTCATTTTTTTTTTTTTATTGAAGTGAAAAGGAATAGTTTGTAGTTTTTGTTCTATCACTGAATAGAATGGCAAGCAAAGGAAGGGTCCATTATTGCTCGTCTACAAATATCCAAATTTTGATGCCCAATGCCCCATAGGCAGTTCGAACTGTATAGGAACAATGATCAATTTTAGCTCGAATGGTTTGGAGGGGAACCCTACCTTCTCTGATCCATTCGACACGTGCAATTTCTTTTCCGTCGATACGCCCTGCAATTTCCACTTGAATTCCTTTTGTGTCTGCTTGTTCAGTTAATTCAATAGCTTTTTTCATTGCCTTTCGAAACGAAACCCTATTCTTTAATTGTAGAGCTATATATTCTGCAAGAATATTAGGTTGTCCATAAGGTTTTGCAACTCTTGTAATAGCAATGTTAAGTCTCCGATTCACAGAATGAAGCCCCTTTTGTACATTGATCTGCAATTCTTCGATTCCTCGTGTTTGGCCTTCTATTAACAAATTTGGGAATCCAATATAGATTATGACCTGGATCAAGTCCATTTTTTTTTGAATCTCTATATGTGCAATTCCAATTCCTTCGAAACTTGAAGATACTCTTATATTTTTTTGTACATATATCTTGATACAATCCCGTATTTTTTCATCTTCCTGGAGACCTATGTAATAACTTTTTGGTTGTGCGAACCAAAGGGAACGATGACTTTGGTTTTCGCCAAGGCGGAAACCAAGTGGATTTATTTTTTGACCCATCTTTTTTTTCTCTCTCTCTCTCCTTCTCTATATATCTTTCTATTATAGGATCTCTCCATACATTTTTTGTTTCTAAAAATATATCCTGATCTGTTTTCTTTTTAGAGCTATCCTTCAATACAATAATTATATGACAGGCGGGTCTTTCTATCGGATAACTACGTCCTCTAGCCCTGGGTTTTAACTTTTTCACGATAGTACCCCCATTGACTTCGGCTTTACTAATGACTGAATCAGCTTCGTTGAAACTTTTATTGTGACTAGCATTTGCTGCTGCAGAATAAACCAGTTTAAAAATGGGATAAAATGCTCGATAAGGCATGAGTTCCAGTAACATAAGTGTTTTCTCGTAGGAATGCCCACGAATCTGATCAATGACTCTTCGTGCTTTGTGAGCAGACATACATATACGTTGAGCTAAAGCTTGTACTTGTGTACTCGAGCTCCTCTTCATCTTCTGCTTTTTCAAGGTCTTCTTCCACTTTCTCCACTTTGACATAAGATAAGGTTCGCCTCCCGCCAATGAACGATGAGCCCCTATTTCACTTTATTTTATTAACGGAGAGATCTAGTATCGTTTCTCGCGTGTCCCTGGAAAGTAAGAGTAGGTGCAAATTCTCCTAATTTTTGACCCACCATACGATCCGTTATATAAATAGGTAAATGCGCCTTTCCATTATGAATGGCAATTGTATTGCCGATCATTGTGGGTATAATGGTAGATGCCCGGGACCAAGTTACTATTATCTCTTTTTCCTCTCTCATGTTAAGCTTCTTTATTTTTTCCAATAAATGATTAGCTACAAAAGGATTTTTTTTTAGTGAACGTGTCACGGCCTATTATTCCCCCCCCCCTTTTTTTTTTTGAAAAGACGAGTAAAAAACAATATTTATTTGATTTTGAATATTCCTATTTACGGCGACGAATAATAAAACTATTACTATATTTATTCCTTTTCCTACTTCTTCTTCCAAGCGCAGGATAACCCCAAGGGGTTGTGGGTTTTTTTCTACCAATCGGGGCCCTCCCTTCACCACCCCCGTGGGGATGGTCTACAGGGTTCATAACTACCCCTCTTACTACAGGACGCCTACCTAGCCAACACTTAGATCCGGCTCTACCCAAACTTTTCTGGTTCGCCCCAACATTACCCACTTGTCCGACTGTTGCTGAGCAGTTTTTGGATATCAAACGGACCTCCCCAGATGGAAATCTTAATGTGACCGATTTACCCTCTTTTGCAATCAGTTTCGCTACAGCACCTGCTGCTCTAGTTAATTGTCCACCCTTTCCAAGCGTGATTTCTATGTTATGTACGGCCGTGCCTAAGGGCATATGGGTTGAAGTAGATTTTTCTTTTTGATCAATAAAAACCCCTTCCCAAACCGTACAAGCTTCTTCCAAAGCATACGGCTTTCCGGATGTATATATATATATTATATGATGATATCTAGACAGATGGATTTTATATGAATCGTGTGATGAAGTACCACATGAGTGGATATATAGGAATACAAATCTGCCAAATCACTCATGTTATGATCTTATACATCCTAGGTCTCTCCGTTTCGTCATCTGGCTTATGTTCTTCATGTAGCATTCAGACCGAATGACTCTATGAAATTACGTCGCTACTTCCACATATTACGGGTAACGTAGGAGACATCTCTATTTTTCCCCGGGGGGATTTTTAGAATTACCACCACTTAGCTTTCAATTCACCTCTGACCATCAAATGAAATGTGAATAACCCATCCTCTTCTCTTTGAAACAAGGGTCGCTTCCGCTTCTGTCCGTGCTTCAAACAATTTTGTCTTCTCCATATTACCATATCTTGAGTGTCAATAATTTGATATGAGGAACTACTGAACTCAATCACTTGCTGCCGTTACTCTTCAGTTTTCTGTTGAGGTCTATCCCGTAGAGGTACTCAAATTGGATCAGTGATCAATTTCTAGGTTTCGTCGTAAACCTAATTGGTTACTTCCAATTACGTAAATCCATAGTTCAAACCGCACTCAAAGGTAGGGCATTTCCCATTGATATAGGAACTTCTGTACCGGAAACAATGGTATCTCCAATTATAGCCCCTCTGGGATGTAAAATATATCTTTTCTCACCATCTCCATAGTGTATGAGACAAATGTATGCATTTCGATTAGGGTCATATTCTATGGTTACGATCCTAGCAGATATGTCTTTTTCATTCCGTCGAAAATCGATTTTACGGTATAGACGCTTATGGCCTCCTCCTCTATGCCCTGCGGTAATGATTCCCCTGGAATTACGACCTTTACCACAGCGATGCTGTCCATAGATCAAATTATTTCGCGGATTGGATTTCACTTGACTGTCTACGGATCCTTTGCGTATGCTCGGGGTAGAAGTTTTGTATAAATGTATCGCCGTGTTATTTAGTATTTTTTTTTCTTTTTTTTTTTTACTTAAATTCTTTTCTCTTCTCTATAAGAGGTAAAATAGAATAACCCGGTTGAAGCGTAATGATCATACGTCTGTAATGCATTGTATGTCCCATAATGGGTCCCATTCTTCTACCCTTTCCCGGGAGTTGATGACTATTTATAGCTATTACTTTGATGCCAAAGAAGAGTTCGACCCAATGCTTTATTTCTGTCCTAGTTGATCCTGATTCGACATTAGAAGTATATTGATTGTTCCCCAATAACCGAATACTTTTTTCTGTAAAGACTACATATTTGATTCCATCCATAAATCTACTTTCTTCCCCACGAGTTCCAGTATCGATAAGAATTCTAGTTCTTACTCTTCATATGTTATGGTTGGTATGAATATACCATACCAATTCGTTATGTATGGATGATGAGATTCCATTGATACGGAGCCAGTGGAACTAGCCTTATTGAATGTCCCCGTTGGCCTGCATCCAGCAGGAATTGAACCTACGAATTCGCCAATTATGAGTTGGGCGCTTTAACCATTCAGCCATGGATGCTTCACTGGGGTCATTGTACATCGCGAGTGACCCAAATTCAATTCACTTAGATTCTTTTGGATTCTTTAGGAGGAATCAATGAAATGAGAGGACATCAATTCAAATCCTGGATCTTCGAATTGAGAGAAATCAAGAATTCTCGCGATTTCTTGGATTCATGGATCCAACCCGATTCGGTGAAATCTTTCACTTCCTTTTTTTTCCACCAAGAGCGCTTTATGAAACTTTTTGATTCCCGAATTTGGAGTGTCCTAATTTCACGTGATTCACAGGGTTCAATTCGTCGACATTGCACGATCAAAGGTGTAGTACTGCTTGTACTTGTAGTAGCGGTCCTTATATACAATCGAAATAGGGTCGAAAGAAAAAATATCTATTTGATGGGGCTTCTTCCTAAACCTCTGCGTTCCATTGGACCCCCCAATTATACATTGAAAGAATCCTTTTGGTCTTCCAATCTCAATAGGTTGATTGTTTCGCTCCTGTATCTTCCAAAAGGGAAAAAGATCTATGAGAGTTGTTTCATGGATCCGAAAGAAAGTACTTGGGTTCTTCCAATAACTAAAAAGTGTATCATGTCTGAATCTAACTGGGGTTCGCGGCGATGGAGGAATGTGATCGTAAAAAAGAGGAATTCCAGCTGTAAGATATCGAATGAAATTGCAGCTGGAATTGAGATCTCATTCAAAGAGAAAGATATAAAATATCTGGAGTTTTTTTTTGTATCCTATACGAATGATCCGATCCGCAAGGACCATGATTGGAAATTCTTTGACCGCCTTTCTCCGAGTAAGAAGCGAAACATAATCAACTTGAATTCGGGACAGCTATTCGAAATTTTAGTGAAACATTTGATTTGTTATCTCATGTCTGCTTTTCGTGAAAAAAGACCAATTGATGGGGGGGGTTTCTTCAAACAACAAGGAGCTGAAGCGACTATTCAATCAAACGAGATTGAACATGTTTCCCATCTCCTCTCGAGAAACAAGGGGGGTATTTTTTTGCAAAATTGCGCTCAATTTCATATGTGGCAATTCCGCCAAGATCTCTTCGTTATTGGGGGGAAGAATCGGCACAAATCGGATTTTTTGAGGAACGTTTCGAGAGAGAATTTGATTTGGTTAGACAATGCGTGGTTGGTAAACAGGAATCGGGTTTTTAGCAAGGTACGGAATGTATCGTCAAATATTCAATATGATTCCATAAGATCCATTTTCTTTCAAGTAACGGATTCTAGCCAATCGAAAGGATTTTCTGATCAATCCATAGATCCTTTCAATTCCATTAGTAATGAGGGTTCGGAATATCACACATTGATCAATCAAACAGAGATTCAGCAACTAAAAGAAAGATCAATTCTTTTAGATACTTCCTTTCTTCAAACGGAACGAACAGAGATAAAATCAGATCGATTCTCAAAATACCTTTCCGGATATTCCTCAATGGCTCGGCTATTCCCGGAACGTGAGAAGCAGATGAATAATCATCTGCTTCCAGAAGAAATAGAAGAATTTCTTGGGAATCCTACAAGATCAATTCGTTCTTTTTTCTCTGATAGATGGTCAGAACTTCATCTGGGTTTGAATCCTACCGAGAGGTCGACTATAGATCAGAAATTGTTGAAGAAACAACAAGGTGTTTCTTTTGTCCCTTCGAGGCGATCGAAAAATAAAGAAATAGTTGATATATTCAAGATAATTACGTATTTACAAAATACCTCCTCAGTTCATTCGATTGCAGCAGATCCGGGATGGGATATGGTTCCGAAGGATGAACCGGATATGGACAGTTCCAATAAGATTTCATTCTTGAACGAAAATGCATTTTTTGATTTATTTCATCTATTCCATGATCGGAACAAAGGGGGATACAGGTTGCACCACGAGTTTGAATTAGAAGAGACATTTCAAGAAATGGCAGATCTATTCACTCTATCAATAACCGAGCCGGGTTTAGCCTATCATAATAAGGAATTTGGCTTGTCTATTGATTCCTACGGAAAATTATTGAATGAGGTATTCAACTCCGGGGATGAATCGAAAAAGAAATCTTTATTGGTTCTACCTTCTATTTTTGATGAAGAGAATGAATCTTTTTATCGAAAGATAAAAAAAAAATCGGTCCGGATCTCCTGCGGGAATGATTTGGAAGATCCAAAACCAAAAATAGCGGTATTTGCTCACAACAACATAATGGAGGCGATCCATCAATATAGATTGATCCGAAATCAGATTCAAATCCAATATAGTACCTATGGGTACATAAGAAATGTATTGAATCGATTCTTTTTAATGAATCGACCCGATTGCAACTTCGCATATGGAATTCAAAAGCACCCAATAGGAAATGATATTCTGAATCATCTAACTATAATAATAGATAAGATCAACCAACATTTATCCAATTTGAAAAAGATTAAGAAGAAGTGGTTCGATCCTCTTATTTCTCGAACCGAGAGATCCACGAATCTGGATCCTAATGTATATAGATACAAATGCTCCAATGGAAGCAAGAATTTCCAGGAATATTTGGAGCATTTCGTTTCTGAGCAGAAACACCGTTTTCAAGTAATGTTCGATCGATTACGTATTAATCAATATTCGATTGATTGGTCCGAGGTTATCGACAAACAAGATTTGTCCAAGTCACTTCGTTTCTTTTTGTCCAAGTCACTTCTCCTTTTGTCCAAGTCGCTTCTCTTTTTATCTAAGTCACTTCCTTTTTTCGTTGTGAGTTTCGGGAATATCTCCATTCATAGGGCCGAAATCCACATCTATGAATTGAAAGGTCTGAATGATCAACCCGGCAATCCGTTGTTAGAATCAATAGGTGTTCAAATCGTTTATTTGAATAAATTGAAACCCTTCTTATTGTATGATCATGATACTTCCCAAAGATCGAAATTTTTAATCAATACAGGAACAATATTACCTTTTTTGTTCAACAAGATACAAAAGTGCATGATTGACTCATTCCGTACTAGAAAAAATCGCAGGAAATCCTTTGAGAACACGGATTCCTATTTATCAATGATATCCCACGATCGAAACAATTGGTTGAATCCTCAGAAAAGTTCATTGATATCTTCTTTTTATAGAGCAAATAGACTTCAATTCTTGAATCATCCCCATCGCTTCTGGTTCTATTGTAACAAAGGATTCCATTTTTATGGGGAAAAGACCCGTATCCATAATTATGATTTTACGTATGCACAATTCCCCAATATCTTGTGCATTCGCAACAAAATATTTTCTTTGTGTTTCAGTAAAAAAAAACATGTTTTGGGAGAGAGAGAGACTATTTCACCAATTGAGTCACAGGTATCTGGCATATTCATACCTAACAATGTTCCACAAAGTGGTAACGAAACGTATAACTTGTACAAATCTTTCCATTTTTCAATTCGATCCGATCCATCCGTTCCTATTTACTCGATTGCAGACATTTCTGGAACACCTGTAATAGAGGAACAAATAGTCAATTTTGAAAGAACTTATTGTCAGCTTCTTTCAGATATGAATCTATCTGATTCAGAAGGGAAAAACTTGCATCACTATCTCCGTTTCAATTCAAACATGGGTTTGATTCACACTCCATGTTTTGAGAAATATGTGCCGTCCGGAAAGAGGAAAGAACTGAGTCTTTGTCTAAAGAAAAGCGTTGAGAAGGGGGAAGTAGGTAGAACCCTTCAACGAGATAGTGCTTTTTCAAATCTCTCAAAATGGAATTTGTTCCAAACCTATATGCCATGGTTCCTTACTTGGACGGGGTGTAAATATCTTTATTTCACCTTAAAAAACAATATTTATTTGATATTGAATATTCCCTTTCAATATTCCCTAAGTGGCAGTCAAAATTTTGTGTCCGTTTTTCATGATATTATGCATGGATCAGATATATCATGGCCAATTCCTCAGAAAAAGTGGTGGTCGATTCTTCCACAACGGAATCTGATAAGTGAGAGTTCGAGTAAGTGTTTACAGAATCTTCTTCTGTCCGAAGAAATGATTCATCGAAATAATGAGTCACCCATTCCATTGATATGGACACATCTGAGATCACCAAATGCTTGGGAGTTCCTCTATTCAATTCTTTTCCTTCTTCTTGTTGCTGGATATCTCGTTCGTACACATCTTCTCTTTGTTTTCCGAGCCTCTAGTGAGTTACAGACAGAGTTAGAAAAGATCAAATCTTTGATGATTCCATCATACATGATTGAGTTGCGAAAACTTCTGGATAGGTATCCTACATCTGAACTGAATTCTTTCTGGTTAAAGAATCTCTTTCTAGTTGCTCTGGAACAATTAGGAGATTCTCTGGAAGAAATACGGGATTCTGCTTCTGGCGGCAACATGCTATTGGGTGGTGGTCCCGCTTATGGGGTCAAATCAATACGTTCTAAGAAGAAATATTTGAATATCAATCTCATCGATCTCATCAGTATCATACCAAATCCCATCAATCGAATCACTTTTTCGAGAAATACGAGACATCTAAGTCGTACAAGTAAAGAGATCTATTCATTGATAAGAAAAAGAAAAAACGTGAACGGTGATTGGATTGATGATAAAATAGAATCCTGGGTCGCGAACAGTGATTCGATTGATGATGAAGAAAGAGAATTCTTGGTTCAGTTCTCCACCTTAACGACGGAAAAAAGGATTGATCAAATTCTATTGAGTCTGACTCATAGTGATCGTTTATCAAAGAATGACTCTGGTTATCAAATGATTGAACAACCGGGATCCATTTACTTACGATACTTAGTTGACATTCATAAAAAGTATCTAATGAATTATGAGTTCAATAGATCCTGTTTAGCAGAAAGACGGATATTCCTTGCTCATTATCAGACAATCACTTATTCACAAACCTCGTGTGGGGCTAATAGTTCTCATTTCCCATCTCATGGAAAACCCTTTTCGCTCCGCTTAGCCCTATCCCCTTCTAGGGGTATTTTAGTGATAGGTTCTATAGGAACTGGACGATCCTATTTGGTCAAATACCTAGCGACAAACTCCTATGTTCCTTTCATTACGGTATTTCCGAAC